ACTTTTTCTTTTGTTGATTTCTAATCGATTTAATTGGAATAATGGAAAATAGGAAAGTAATAGGAATATTTTATTCAAGGAGACGACTTATCCTTATTTATTATAATTTATAATTCATTATAATAAGATTAGCAAATTTATAACTATACCTAGACTCTAATTCATTAGTATGTTATTACTATGTTATAATTTATATAATGATATTAAATTATACAATTATACAATTTGTTACTTTTTTATTACAAATATCAACAATAATTTGATTCGTACTTCAAATAGGAATACTACCGCCGGAGTTTTTTGATTTATGAAAAAATCAAAGCCCCTTATCGGATTTGAACCGATGACTTACGCCTTACCATGGCGTTACTCTACCACTGAGTTAAAAGGGCTTGTTTGATTCAATTCCTGAATAAAGTCACTAGCCACTATGAGTTTAGTATATATACTTATTATAATATATGTACATATAATACATAGATATATCTTATATGCATAGCGGTTCGTTCAGAAATTAGAAATTTGACTTATCCAGTAAATTATATAAATTATAGGGGAGGATATACTAGTGAATATAGGTAAAATAAAAAGGTTTATTGATATTGGATTTGATAAATAGCAATACAATGAATTGTTTCCAATCCTAATTGACATCATAACGAAATTGATTTGATTGATACATATACCCACTAGTTTAACATAGATCCAACATATTTCATTGAATGATTGATAAAGAAATTTGGCGTAGCCTCTGAACTAAATTATGAACTAAATTATTGGCGGAAAAAAATGCTATAGAATCGTGAAAGATGGAAAGATCCTCCGTATCGAGTCATACCATTCCATTATATTGACAATTTAAAAAAACTATTCATACTATGAGCATAGTATGATGGCGGTCGTGCAAGTATGGTATGCCCCCATCGTCTAGTGGTTCAGGACATCTCTCTTTCAAGGAGGCAGCGGGGATTCGACTTCCCCTGGGGGTAGGGTACTACGAAAGGAAGTTGATCATGGATTATCAATAAGCCTGGAATTTTTTCTTCTGGGGTCGATGCCCGAGCGGTTAATGGGGACGGACTGTAAATTCGTTGGCAATATGTCTACGCTGGTTCAAATCCAGCTCGGCCCAAAAATTCGCCGATCTACCAGGAAATGGTATCATATAACCCATTTTGTGCTCTCCAGAAATGCCCGATCCCCCAATACGGAAGAGAAATTTTCTTCTCTGGTATATCTATACCACTATTTATTTACTCTATTTTTCCAACAAATTAGGATCTTGATAATGATTTAGATTCATATCAGGATCTGTAAGTATTAAAGTAAAATCTAAAGAAAAGGGGAAATAAAAAAACCTTTTTCATTGAAAAAGTAATTATCCAATTTATTTGGCAATAACAAAAGGATTACTAGTAATCCAGGTTGTTCTCACTAAAGCGCATACCCATATGGGTATCAATATATCACTCACGGCTCTGTTACAACACGCCAATTTGAATCTAAATTCAAAATTGAAAGGGTTAGAATAAAATCATAAAAATATGTATACATAATACTTTATTTTATTATGGTATTTACTTGGGATTGTAGTTCAATTGGTCAGAGCACCGCCCTGTCAAGGCGGAAGCTGCGGGTTCGAGCCCCGTCAGTCCCGACGGATCCAATAAAAAAATATATAAATTCCGCTCTCTATTTTTTGTGAAAGATTTTTGGGGAAAGTTAAGTAGAATTTCATTCCCAAGGGCAATCTCTCTTCTTTTTTTCTTTTTTTCACATTTATCATCAATGGGGGAATTTCCATTTCTTTGACTAGTACTGATTCGATTGATGGGAGATAGACATATGTGGATTTGTACAATTATTGGTAGCATCAGATTCCGGATTCCAAGAGATACCATACTGTACTGGGTATGGCTTTTTCGATTACTCCCGATCTGTCGAATACAGTAGAGTACTGTACGTTTCCCGGAAGTACATATATAAATGGAATTTGTACGATATAAAATAACTTTAATATAGTTATTGTAATAGAATATTTTCAGGGATCCCTTTTTTATTAGGGAGGGGATGCCATTTTTTTATTAAGGGGTTTCCTTGAAAGAACAAACTTTTCAAATTATTAGATAAAAAAATAGTGCATTTGATGGAATATTCTATTTTTTTATAACGAAACTTGTACTCGTCTTTATCATCCTTCTTTTGTTTTCCAAGAAGATTAGATCAGTAAAAAAGGGAGTTTAGAACTTAGCTCTTTATTTAGCTTCTATTGTTTGTTGGGATTAGTTTAGAATCAATGGTAAGGGTTCGATGATACTTTATCAGATGGTTGTACAAAGAGGGCGGTAGGTTATAGAAAAGAAAGAATGGAAAAGAATGATAAATAAAAAAAAAATAAAGGAAGTCTTGGTTGGATCAGGAATAAAATTTTGAGTTCGGTATGGATAAAAGATCTTCCTATGTTATACTATTCAATTCTTGACGATGAGTTGATTTGATAGTGCAGATATTGTTATTCATGATATTGATCCGATTCGATATCATCGAGATGTAATTCATCCCATTGAATTTACAAGCGAAAGATTTATTATCTCTATGGGATTAACTCCCGAGTTATTGCGAATTAAAGAAAAATGAAACAATGAGATTATGGAAGTAAATATTCTCGCATTTATTGCTACTGCACTGTTTATTCTAGTTCCTACCGCTTTTTTACTTATAATATACGTAAAAACAGTCAGCCAAGGTGATTAATTTGAATTAAACTTGACTTTTTAGTTCTTATCAATAATTGAAGAGAAGAAAGGGATTCAAATTTCGCGTCTTAAATGAAATGGGCAGACTAGAATTAGCCGTATTCTATGAGATACGATAGTATGGTAGAAAGATTCAGATATTTCTTTCTACCATACTATCCATACTATAACTACTATTGTTATTGTAGTGTATAAAGGTGTATTGTAATCCAAGTTAATTTAATAGAGATCAATCTACAATAGTATCGTCATATTCCTATATATCGATGTATATATATGGATATCAATTACATATTATATATATAATGTATATAGTGCCCCCCCCCAATTCTATTTCTTTGCTTTATACATCTGTCTTGTATTTAATTTGTGTTGATTTCAATTAATTAGAAATGATCGAAAAGCGACTCGTACGATTCTAATTCCCGGATTGCTGATTATTTTCAATATGAATCCCGATCAAAAGAATCAAAGGCCTCTTCGATGGGTATAATAAAAGAAAATAAAGTAATCTTTTTATTAGCATTCCGACGAAGAAGTCATTGATCGATCAGTTGACAGATGATCCATGGAAACTTCTTCGGATTTCGAAAAAAAGGGGGAAAGGGTTAGTAAACCTCGTCAATTTTTAACGTTTGAACAGTGAGTTCAATAAAACAAACACAACATAAATAAAATTTCCCAAATATTAAAACAAACAGGAAGTGCGCAATATGTGACTCGCCCAAGACAATATTTTAGTCTGTGTAGTATCTCGTTAGGCAACTACTATGCCTGTGTTGTTTCCGATAGAAAATGTGTATCTACGTAATGTAATAACAGAACTATTTTCTCTTTGAATAATAAAAGGGGAAACAAAAAAGTCAAATAAAAAAAGTTCAGCTCTTCCTCACGGTCCATATCTAATTTTGGTAAGAGTCGGTTCATCGAAATAGAAAATTGATCAAGAATTCGGTTGGAATAAATTTACTACCATTTGTATTTCTTTTACTTTGTATTCTTTTTACTTTCGAAATACGAACACGGAAATAATTTAAATATTTGTTTGATTGAAAGAGTATTCTTCATATATATTATTCATAAACTACATTACTACACTAAAACCCAAGAAAATTTTGAAATACAGATATTTTCTATTTCAATTTAAAAATTGAATTTTAAATTGAAATAGTGTTGAAATAGTGAAATTTCAACTAAAAAAAGCTTTTCGGAACTGAAAGATTTATAAAAAAAATTGATACAGTTTAATTCCTAAACTCAATTAGTAGTATTTCTAGAGTCCACTTCTTCCCCATACTACGAGTGAAAGGGAAAATGTAAAGACTACCATTAAAGCAGCCCAAGCGAGATTTACTATATCCATGTGAATTATGTCCCCTATCTCTATGAAGGAATTATTGAATTATTGTTCACTAATAAATAATAGTGGAATCACTGACGCAGAGTCAAAAAGTAATTCTGACCTAACATCGTTGATGAAACAATCCAATAAATCCAATTATAACTTCTAAGAGGGTCTTATAAGATTTCTAGTATAATCAGAAAAGGTTAAGCACAAGCAAAATATGCGGAGACCCCCTTGGAAGTATCAAAGAAATGATACTAATATGTAGAAATAATAAAAATCTATTCTTTCTTTTGTTGCCCTTCATTAAGTTAAGTAAAAACTTATAGAAGAAAAGTAGATCACTACCTAGCCCATACCCTATTTCTTTCCCATTTTGTTTTGATCTAATCCTTACCGTCTCCTTAATTGTCTCTATGAAAACAATCGGAGGACGTCCTATTATGTTCTGTTCTTGACTAGAGGTTAACGAAAAAAGAATAAAAGTATCTAAGTAAAAGCCAATTACCCATTCAATCGAATTAATATTGATTGAATGCCGGAGTACTCAAAGACTTTGATGAATATGTATACTAAAGTATCTTCTGGCCTTTCCGCAACTAAAAATGGAATTCTATTTCCGTCCTGCTATCCAATCTAATTCAAAACCCGGCCCGTAGACACTCCATTGCTAATGGAAGGACTATCACGATTTATCATATCAGTTTCCTCCGTTTGCTTCCGCTGGAAAAAATTTTCCAAATTATATCAGCAAAACAGAAGAAGGTATGTCGATTCTTTTGGTGATTAGGCGACACCCGGATTTGAACTGGGGAAAAAGGATTTGCAGTCCCCCGCCTTACCGCTCGGCCATGCCGCCAAAACGATACCAAATCCAAATCTCTGAAAAAATTTTCCTT